CTTCGTCTCTGGGTGCCTAGGTATCCACCACAAGCCTTTTGTCGTTTGAACCTCGTTGTTGAATGCTGCGCCATTTCAACTTCGACGTGCTACTACATGCGATGCGGAGATTTTATCAACGTTCGTAGGGAATTGAATTGGTTCCGGGTCGAGGTACCCCGCTCGCTGCTCGCTACCGGCAGATCAAGATTCTTCCATAATTTTACTAGTTTGTTTGTGCGATTCCATCGACTCGGATCACAGGTTGGAGATAAGCGGACTCGAACCGCTGGCATCCGCCACAGGGTAAGCTACCGTCCCTCAGGCCTAGCTGAATGATTTTACCGCGTAGGCCGGTGGTAGACAACGGCTTCCCTCCGAACACGGCCTACAACTTTCGTTGTACCGCGCTCTCCGAGGGAACAACTACTCCCGAATCGGCAGAGGCTCGAGGAAAATTCCATTTCGGGGATTCTTCCAGCTGGATACCCCCGATTTCCCTCAAAACAAAAAAAAGGGGGGGGGGGGAGAACCAAAATGGTTTCTCCCCTTACCCCTTCCTTCTCTTGCTCGAATCTTTTTCAGTCTCAATACCAGGTAGTTATCCCCCTTCGACCCTTCCCGCCAGTGGAAGCAGACAGCTCGTATTACTTCTTGAGTCTGGTTATATGGTCGGTCTGTGACCCCCGGCTGCCGTTGGCATCCCCCTGGGGTGATCTCGTAGTTCCTACGGGATGGGGGCGATGGGGCCGGTCCGTGGGTTTCGGTTCCTCCTGCTATGTTGTGCTCAAAGAGTTGAAGAGAGGTAGTCCACCAAGCTGTTTGCAAGGACCAGCTTGATCCTCTTCCCCAGGGATCCGCCAGATGAGATAGCCCAAGGGGAGCCGCCGACTCCAACTACCACCCATGTGCGACCTGCAATGGATCTAACCGGCAACCCACCCTACCCCGCCCTACCCAACAGTTTCTCTCTGTCTTGGTAGAGTCTCTCGGCGGCATGTTTTGGTCCTCCTCCCGCATTTTTGGGGGCGGGCGGAGTTAGCCACCAGTTCAGATGGGAGATACCACCACCCGTTACCGCCTAAGCAATTAGGCACCCAACCCGTAAGCGCAACGACCCGCTTGCAAGGGCGGCGCTCTACCAGCTGAGCTATATCCCCTGTACTCGGAACAAGTCGAGTAAAGTATACATGCGTGAATTGATCAGATGCTTTTCTTGTCTTGATTTCCCTCAGCGCAACTGGGCCATCCTGGGCTTGAACCAGAGACCTCGCCCGTGAAGTGAGTAGTCGCACCTACACTATTCCTATTAGTATCTCACCTAGTAAAGTGGAGAATTAATAGACTTCTCCTTTTAGAAGCGACTCATCCTTCCCGAACGCAGCATACAGCTCCCCGCTGTACTGCGCTCTCCAAGTGTGCTTGTTCCATTTCTTCGACTTGCCTGCCTTGCTGGGGGCAAGGGCTTAGCAAAACTAGACCCCATTTGAAAGATGGAAGGGAAAAAAGGCGCCGGGAAACCCTCCCGACTTAACCCCGTACACTCTAGGATCTTTCTTTGAGCCTGTTTCCCTTTTAGTTTAGGGGAGGACCGGGGCGTCTCGGTGCATAGAATTGGAAGTTGTCTGGAATAGCCAATTAGTGGGCTGGAGCAAATACCATACCAAAGATTGACCCCTTTCCCTCCCTCCGGTTTATGGGACTTAGAATCCTATCTGCACGTGGAAGTTCCGTCGATTGCTGCTTCTATGGACCTTCAAGAGAAGCAGGAAAGGCTCGCATAGTGTGATCCCTCCGTTACCCTAGAAGACTAGGGTGATCCCGTAGTTCCTGGTTTGTGAATATGCGTCCTCAGGTGCTCCGTCTTTCACATCTGGTTCGATGGTTATCAGTTTGTGCTCAAGAGATAGCCATCTATACACTGATAAGGAATGTATAGATTCCCGAGAAAGGAGGATCTGCTAGCGATGACCGGTCCTCCTTGGATCGCCCGAATCCCAACAGTGATTCGGAGGTTGAATCTTCATCAGATCTCACCTGAGTCGCCTCATCTATCTCTTCCTGAGGAGGGGGCTGGGTCTGAGACCCAGCCTAGCCAAAAATGGAAGAGTACGCCAAGCTCACGTCCCTTGGATGATAAACATCTTCGGGTCAGGCGTCGATGGGCACATTAGACTACCCATGTGTATAAGTAAAAGTTTCCGCAGTCCAGGCGCAACGGCGCAATTATCAGGGGCGCGCTCTACCGCTGAGCTAATAGCCCATTATGCAGGCCTACCTGTTACCCGGGGAAAGTTACCCAGGGGGGCCTGCATGCAACGAAACGGGGGAACCCAACCCCCATTGAATTTTTGTAGATTATCGGGGGCTGAACAAAATCAAATTGCAAGATTGCTCCCAGCTTGTTCCGACCTGGGGAAATGAGCTAAAGGGCTTGGTCTTGATTCATCGATCCGCCGGAATCGAACTTCATCCGTTATATGAACGGACTTCTCCGTTTCGGGTTTTGCGACGGCGAGTA